AAAGAGGGGAAAGTGAGGAAGAAACAGATGTAGAAATAGAAACGACTTCCGAAACGAAGGGGACTAAACAGGAACAAGAGGGATCCACCGAAGAAGACCCTTCTCTTTGTTCGGAAGAACAGGAGGATCCGGACAAACTAGATGAAACGGAAGAGATCCGAGTGAATGGAAAGGAAATACTTAAAGATGAGGAAGATAAAGACCTCTTTTGGTTTGAAAAACCTCTTGTAACTCTTCTTTTCGACTATAAGCGATGGAATCGTCCATTACGATATATAAAAAATGATCGATTTGAAAATGCTGTAAGCAATAAAATGTCACAATATTTCTTTCACACATGTCCAAGTGATGGAAAAAAAATCATATCTTTTACATATCCACCCAGTTTGTCGACTATTGAGGAAATAATACAAAAAAAGATGTCTTTATACACGACAGAAAAAGGATCCCCAGAGGACCTGTATAATAATTGGGTTTATACAAATAAAAAAAAAAAAAACAACTTGAGTAATGAGTTAATAAATCGAATAGAAGCTATAGAGAAGGGGTCTGTTTCAATAGATGTACTTGAAAAACGGATCCGATTGTGCCATGATGAGAATGAACAAAAATGCTTGCCTAAATGGTATGATCCGTTTTTCAACGGACCATATCGTGGAACAATTACAAAGGTTGATTCACAAAACAAAAAAGTAGTAAATTCAAAAGAAGAACATCCGTTTGAAGAGAAAAGAAATACTTTTCATTTGAATAGAAAATTGTTATCAACAGACATTGATAATCCTTTTACCTCAATCGGTGAATTCGACGACGAATCGGCGTCTAGTTTTCATTTAAAAGAAATTTATTTAGATAACGAAGAAAAAAGTCTTGATTCAGAAAATAAAAAAAAAAACTTCAAACAACTCTTTGATGCAATTAAAAACGATTCAAATGATCAAGCGCTTAGAAAACATGAAATTGAGATAGAAAAAATGAACAAAAAACTTCCCCGGTGGTCATATAAATTGATCGATGATTTGGAACAACAGGAAGAAGAAAATCCGGAGGAATCACCGGGTAATCCTGGTATTCGTTCAAGAAAAGCTAAACGTGTAGTAATTTATACTGATAAAGATCAGAATATACATACCGATACTAGTACCGATAGTGATCAAGCAGAAGAAATAGCTTTGATACGTTACTCACAACAATCGGATTTTCGTCGTGATCTAATCAAAGGCTCGACGCGGGCTCAAAGGCGTAAAACCCTTATTTTGGAAATGTTTCAAGCAAACGCGCACTCCCCACTTTTTTTGGACAGACTTAATAAAACATCTTTTTCTTTTGATATCTCCAAAATGAGTATGGATAAAGGGCTGGAATTCAAAACCGCCAATTCAGAAAATGCTGAAAAAATGGAGGCAGCTATTAAAGAAAAAACAGATAAAAGTGATCGATTAGCAATAGCGGAAACTTGGGATTCTGTTACATTTGCTCAACCCATACGGGGTTGTATGTTAGTAGCCCAATCGATTGTTAGAAAATATATAATTTTGCCCACACTGATAATAGGTAAAAACCTCAGCCGTATCTTATTATGGCAATCGCCAGAGTGGGACGAAGATTTTCAAGAATGGAAAAAAGAAATGCACATTAAATGCACCTATAATGGTGTTCAATTATCAGAAACAGAATTTCCCCAAGCCTGGTTGACAGATGGTATTCAGATAAAAATCCTGTTTCCTTTTTCACTAAAGCCTTGGCATAAATCTAAACAAACATCTCTTCAAGTGGATCCAATAAAAAAGAAAGTTAAAAAACAAAATTTTTGTTTTTTAACGGTATGGGGTCGCGAAACTGAACAACCCTTTGGCCCTCCCCGAAAAAACCCTCCTTTTTTTAAACCCATTTTAAAAAAATTAAAAAAAGAAATGAGAAATAGATTTTTTATAGTCCCAAAAACATTAAAAAATGGAACAAAAGGATTTATGAAAGTTGAAAAAGAAAAGACAACATCGATTATCCAAATAGTTTTCTTTTTAAAAAGAAAAATGAAAGAATTTATATTTGTATTTGTAAAAGTGAATCCTACTAAAGGAGTAGGATCACAGAAAATATATGAATCGAACGAAAATGAAAAGAATTCTATCCTAAGTAATAAGATTACCTATGAATCGAACATTCAAAAAAAATCGACGATAGATTTGACAAATTATTCATTGACAGAAAAAAAAATAAAAGATCTGTCCGATCATACAATCATAATCAGAAATCAAATCGAAAGAGTTGCAAAGGATAAAAAAAGAATATTTCTAATTTCAGATAGAAATCCTAGTCCTGACGAAATGGGTTGGTATGAAAAGGAGAAAGGGCGAGAATCCAAAAAAGGTATTTGGCAGATATTAAAAAAGATATTAAAAAAAAGAAGTACGAGATTAATACGCAAATGGTCTTATTTTTTGAAATCTTTGATTCAAAAAATATACATGGAAACTCTTCTATTTACCATTATTAGTACCAAAGACTATGCAAAATTTTTCATTGAATCGATAAAAAAATCTCTCAATAAACATATTTATAATGATGAAAAAGACAAAAGGGTAATTGATGAAACAAATCAAAACACAATTGAATTTATTTCAACTATAAATAGATCATTTTCTAATATTACCAATATTTTTTATAATAGTAATAAGAATTCACTGACTTATTACGACTTATTTTCTTTATCTCAAGCATATGTATTTTTAAAATTATCACAAACTCAAGTTATTAACTTATACCGCTTGGGATCTTTACTTCAATATCACGGAGCATCCACTCTTATCAAGAAGAAAATAAAGGATTACTTAGGAAGCCAGGGAATATTTGATTTCAAATTAAAACAGAAGAAACTTCTGAATTCTGGAATAAATGACTGGAAAAATTGGTTAAGGAGTCATTATCAATATAATTTACCTAAGATTCGATGGTCGAGAATAGTACCACAAAAATGGCGAAATAGAATCAATCAACGTCGTACAATTAAAAAGAAAGGCTCCAAATTTTCGCATTCATATGCAAAAGAAAAAGACCAATTCATTTATTACAAAAAACAAAAGAATTTTAGAATAAATTCATTGACAAATCAAAAAGAAAAATTTAAAAAACATTACAGATATGATCTTTCATCATACAAATATCTTCATTATGAAGATGTGAAGAACTCACCACCCATTTCTCGGTCTCCATTCCAAATAAGGGGAGGCCGAGAAATTCTGTATAATTACAATAATTACAACAGACCAAAATCCGAATCATTCTTTTATGTACCAGAAAAAATAGCCATTGATAATTATTTAATAATGGGAGAGTATGTTTTTAATACAGGTAAAAATCTGGATAGAAAATATTTGGATTGGGGAATTCTCAATTTGTGTCTTAAAAAAAATATCAATATTGAATACTGGACTCATATGGATACCAGGACCTTTAGTCAAGACACTAGGACTCGATCCAATGATTATCGAATTGTTGAGAACAAAAATCTTTTTTTTCTTAGGATTCATCAGGAAATCAACCCATCCAATCAAAAAAAAAAACTTTTTGATTGGATGGGAATGAATGAGGAAATGCTATATTATTCCATATCGAGTATCGAGCCTTGGTTCTTTCTAGAATTTGTACTACGATATGATACATATAAGATGAAACCTTGGATCATACCGATCAAATCACTTTTTTTTAATTTTTATGGGAAGGAAAGCATTAGTAAAAACATCAACGTAAATCGAAAGGCAAATCATGATACGTCATCTAATTTTAAAAAGCACCCTGGATTCAAAAATATAAATCAAGAAGAAAAAGAGGGGCAGGGACAAGAAGCTCTTCGATCAAATGCACAAAACCAACAAAAATCTTTTATTGAAAAGGATTACACAGAATCAGACATTCAAAAGCCTAGAAAGAAAGCTCAATCCAAAAATAATAAGGAAACGGGACTCGACTCTTTTTTGAAAAAATATTTGCTTTTTCAATTAAGATGGAATAACTCTTTGAATCAAAAAGTTATTGACAATATCAAAGTGTATTCTCTCCTGCTTAGATTAAAAAATCCAAGAGAAATTGCTATATCCTCTATTCAAAGAGGAGAAATGCGCCTGGATGTAATGCTTTTTCAAAAGGATCTAACCCTTACAGGATTGATAAAGGGGGGACTTTTGGTTATCGAACCAATTCGTCTATATCTAAAATGGGATTTCCTATTTTTTATGTATCAAATTGTAGGTATTTCATTGGTTCATAAGGATAAACAGCAAATTAAAACAAGATGTCGAATAAAAGAATATGTTGATAAGATTGATTTCGATGGATCCATTTTACCATACGGAAAAACTCTTGTGAATGGGCACGAAAAGCATTATGATTTGCTTGTTCCTGAACATATTCTATCTCCTAGGCGTCGTAGAGAATTACGAATTCTAATGAGTTTTAATTCAGGAAAGGGGAATGTTATGGGTAGGGGTCCATTCATTTTGAATGGGAAAAGCGTAAGGGATTGTGAACAATTTTTTTATGAAGACAAATATCTTGATACAGATACAAATAAATTCATTCAATTCAAATTATTTCTTTGGCCCAATTATCGATTAGAAGAATTGGCTTGTATGAATCGCTATTGGTTTAATAGTAATAATGGAAGTCGTTTCAGTATGTTAAGGATACGTATGTATCCACGACACAGAATTTTGTAATTGATGGTCAATTTTCTATATATTCATCACTATATCCAGTATAGAAAGGCATGAAGATGTATACACACATATTGTGTTAGATGTCATTCTAAAACAAAAACTGCTTCAATGACGTGCTAATTAAATATAGAAAAGAATTGGCGAAATCCTCTTAATTAAGTCAATTTTCTGTTTCACAGGTTCTAAAAAAAGGCAATCCCCCTATTCGAATTTTGTTGGGATTGAAATTCCATTTGTTAATTTCATTTTTATTTTCTAGAAAACAAAGTAAAATCTATCTATTTGTGTACCCCAAACCAAAAAACGACTATTATTCTTGATCGGTAAAATCCATATATATTTGTGGAAAAAAGAAATTCTTTTCTTTTTTTATTTTATGGTAAAAAATTCATTCATCTCAGCTATTCCGCAAGAAGAAAAAGAAAAAAACAAAGGATCTACCGAATTTCAAATATTGAATTTCACTAAAAGGATACGTAGACTTACTTCACATTTGGAATTGCACAAAAAAGATTATTTATCTCAGAGGGGGCTTCGGAAGATTTTAGGAAAACGTCAACGGCTACTGACCTATTTGTCAAATAAAAATAGAGTACGTTATAAAGAATTAATTGGTCAACTGGATATTCGGGAACCAAAAACTCGTTAATTTGAATTTGAAGATTCGCTTGCATTTTTTGGTTTCTAAAATGAGATCTTTAATTTTGATGAACTTTGTTTCGTTTTCAGAAATTTGTAGAATAATGAATCGGGAAAAAACATATGACTGTACCGGCTACAAGAAAAGATCTGATGATAGTCAATATGGGTCCGCACCACCCATCAATGCACGGTGTTCTTCGGCTCATCGTCACTCTAGATGGTGAAGATGTTATTGACTGTGAACCCGTATTGGGTTATTTACACAGAGGGATGGAAAAAATTGCGGAAAATCGAACAATTATACAATATTTACCTTATGTAACCCGTTGGGATTATTTAGCTACTATGTTCACAGAGGCAATAACGGTAAATGCACCAGAGCAGTTGGGAAATATTCAAGTACCTAAAAGAGCTAGCTATATCAGAGTAATTATGCTGGAGCTGAGTCGTATAGCTTCTCATTTATTATGGCTTGGACCTTTTATGGCGGATATCGGTGCACAAACTCCTTTCTTCTACATTTTTAGAGAGAGGGAATTACTGTATGATCTATTTGAAGCTGCCACGGGTATGCGAATGATGCATAATTACTTCCGTATCGGGGGGGTAGCTACCGATCTGCCTTATGGTTGGATAGATAAATGTTTTGATTTCTGTGATTATTTTTTAACAGGAGTGGTGGAATATCAAAAGCTTATCACGCAGAATCCAATTTTTTTGGAACGAGTTGAAGGGATAGGCATTATTGGTGGAGAAGAAGCAATAAATTGGGGTTTATCAGGGCCGATGTTACGAGCTTCCGGCATCCAATGGGATCTTCGTAAAGTTGATCATTATGAGTGTTATGATGAATTCAATTGGGAAGTCCAATGGCAAAAAGAGGGGGATTCATTATCTCGTTATTTAATACGAATCGGTGAAATGACGGAGTCCATAAAAATTATTCAACAGGCTCTAGAAGGAATCCCAGGGGGGCCCTATGAGAATTTGGAAGTACGGCGCTTTGATAAAACAAAAGATTCCGAATGGAATGATTTTGAATATCGATTCATTAGTAAAAAGCCTTCCCCCTCTTTTGAATTGTCTAAACAAGAACTTTATGTAAGAGTAGAAGCCCCAAAGGGAGAATTGGGAATTTTTTTGATAGGGGATAATAGTGTTTTTCCCTGGAGATGGAAAATCCGTCCGCCCGGTTTCATTAATTTGCAAATTCTTCCTCAGCTGGTTAAAAGAATGAAATTGGCCGATATCATGACGATACTAGGTAGTATAGATATCATTATGGGGGAAGTTGACCGTTGAAATGATAATTGATACGACAAAAGTACAAGCTATCAATTCTTTTTCCAGATCGGAATCTTTAAAGGAGGTCATAGGGCTCATATGGATGCTTGTCCCTATTTTGATTCTTGTATTGGCAATAACAATAGGAGTACTCGTGATCGTGTGGCTAGAAAGGCAAATCTCCGCGGGGATACAACAACGTATTGGTCCTGAATATGCCGGTCCCCTGGGAATTCTTCAAGCTATAGCGGACGGAACTAAACTACTTTTCAAAGAGGATATCCTCCCATCTAGGGGGGATATTCGTTTATTCAGCATTGGGCCATCTATAGCTGTCATATCCATAATACTAAGTTATTCAGTAATTCCTTTTAGTTATCACCTTGTTCTAGCCGATCTTGGTATAGGTGTTTTTTTATGGATTGCCGTTTCCAGTATAGCTCCTATTGGGCTTCTTATGTCAGGATATGGATCAAATAATAAGTATTCCTTTTCAGGTGGTCTACGAGCTGCTGCTCAATCAATTAGTTATGAAATACCATTAACTCTATGCGTATTATCAATATCTCTACGTGTGATTCGTTGGAACATACATCAACCTTTATTTTCTTTCTTTATTTCTAGGAAATAAATGGAATGTATTGAATAAATATCTTTATTTTTTTATTCAGCATTAGGGTCGATGAATTAAACCCGATAGTTATATGAGTGAAACAAAACGGCTTATAAATTAGCAGTAATAGGATTAATTCTCATTCCCTATGTACAGGAGTAAAATTAAAGTACACATAAGCAGTATAAATGGGTTACCCCAAGGTTGGTTGATTAATCATCATGCCTTGAAGCGGGTACAAAAAAAGAAAAACTGTATCAAGTTTTTACAATTTTTCTGTATTACTATACAGGGACAGGTAATCGGTTAAAAATGGGTGGACAGTTAGGAACACCAAGATACGCAAAGGATTAGTAATGGAGATAATATAAGGTATCCAAAGAAGTATTTTTAGATAAAAGGAATCATAATGAGGACTTTAAGTTGGTAGAAATGACCAAGCAGTACTTCCCCCTGATTCCGATCCAGAGTATGTTCCTATCCACTGATGAAAGAAATGACTATCAGGAACGAAGTAATACCTTATTTCATTTTCTTTTAGAGGAAAAACAACCCTTCTGAGAAAGAAGAAAAGGAACGAAATAAATGGAAGAAATGGAATACAATAAAAAAAAGAAATCTTTTTTTTATTATTTTCACTTTTTCTTTTCCTCGTATAATTCATACAGATATGATTATTATCATGATTCATGGAACTGGTGCAGTGTCTAATGATTTTTCGTAATATAAAGAAATAAGTCAAAATATTTATTGATGCAAGGCATATACTATTGAAAGATTCAGTTATTACTGAAACAAAGATAAATGGATAATTAAAAAAAATATTAAATATAATATTATGAAATAAGATATGAGATCAATTCAGAAGCATTATTATTAATATAGCAAACAGAATTTCATTGGTCTAATTTAATTAGGAACTTTACGATACATTTTTATTCTATCTAATCGACAAAAGCATGCGCAGGTAACGCCGAATTAGATTTATTTGCGACCATTGAGGAGCCGTATGAGGCGCGGGTCTCATGTACGGTTCTGTAATAGCGATGGGAGAGCAGTAATGTTATCATCGACTATGATTATCTAACAGTTCAAGTACAATTGATATTGTTGAAGTACAATCAAAATATGGAATTTTGGGATGGAATCTTTGGCGTCAACCCGTAGGGTTTATAGTTTTTCTAATTTCATCCCTAGCAGAATGTGAAAGATTGCCCTTTGATTTACCAGAGGCAGAAGAAGAATTAGTTGCAGGTTATCAAACCGAATACTCAGGTATCAAATTTGGTTTATTTTATGTTGCTTCTTACCTAAATCTACTAGTTTCTTCATTATTTGTAACAGTTCTGTACTTTGGGGGGTGGAATCTTTCTATTCCGTACACATCCTTTTTTGGACTTTTTGGAATAAATCAAACCAGCGGAGTTTTTGGAACAACAATGGGTATGTTTATTACACTAGCCAAAACTTATTTATTCCTCTTCATTTCGGTTGCAACAAGATGGACTTTGCCTAGAATGAGAATGGATCAACTATTAAATCTCGGATGGAAATTTCTTTTGCCTATTTCTCTAGGTAATTTTTTATTGACAACTTCTTTCCAACTCCTTTCGCTGTAACAAAATAGTAAGTTGTTCAGAGAGTTAGAAACCCTCTCAAGAGAAAGAAATGGAAAAATATCATGAATATCGGCGAAGATGTTCCCTATGATAACTGGGTTCATGAATTATGGTCAACAAACAGTACGAGCCGCAAGATACATTGGTCAGAGTTTCACGATTACCTTATCCCACACGAATCGGTTACCTGTAACTATTCAATATCCTTATCAAAAATCAATCACATCAGAGCGTTTCCGCGGCCGAATCCACTTTGAATTTGATAAATGTATTGCTTGTGAAGTATGTGTTCGTGTATGTCCCATAGATCTACCTGTTGTAGATTGGAAATTAGAAACAGATATTCGAAAGAAAAGGTTGCTTAATTATAGTATTGATTTTGGAATATGTATATTTTGTGGTAATTGCGTCGAGTATTGTCCCACAAACTGTTTATCAATGACTGAAGAGTATGAACTTTCTACTTATGATCGTCACGAATTGAACTATAATCAAATTGCTTTGGGTCGCTTACCAATATCAGTAATTGGAGACTATACAATTCAAATAAACAATTATGAATTGGACTCATATAAAAAAACGACAGGCAAACCTCTAGATTCAGAAAAGATTACCAATTAATTACTAAGACTCTGTTTGTTTTGATGGAAAAAAGGGGGGGGTTCTTTTTGGATGGTTAAGCAGTAACCACAAAAATCTGTATTTTTCATTTTTATTTATTTATTGATTTTATGATAATTGTGACTTGAATCTAGAATAGGTTCATATATCTGCGACAATTTCGAAATTTACAAACCATCCCGAACTACCCTTTCAGACAAGAAAGCGGGATTGGTGCATGAATGTGTCTGCATGAATTCACATCGCATTAAGATTCCATTAAGAACGTATTACATAGAATAATAAAAAAGGGCAATCTCCTTTTCCTGAATCAATCATTAGGATCATGAAATATTTCTACTTTTTATTCTTTATTCTATTTCACATAATGGGTTTACCTGGACCAATACACGATATTCTTTTAGTATTTTTTGGGTCGGGTATTGTATTAGGAAGTCTAGGAGTAATATTACTTACCAATACAATCTATTCTGCTTTTTCTTTGGGTTTAGTTCTTGTTTGTATATCCTTATTTTATATTCTATCGAATTCCTATTTTGTAGCCGCCGCGCAGCTCCTTATTTACGTGGGAGCCATAAATGTTTTAATAATATTTGCCGTGATGTTTATGAAAGGTTCAGAATATTCCAAAGATTTTTCTATTTGGACTGTTGGGGATAGGGTTACTTCATTAGTTTGTACAAGTATCTTTTTTTCATTAATTACTACTATCTTGGATACGTCATGGTACGGTATTATTTGGACTACAAGATCAAACCAGATTATGGAGCAAGACCTTTTAAGTAACGTTCAACAAATTGGAATTCATCTAGTAACCGATTTTATTCTTCCATTTGAACTTATTTCAATAGTTCTTTTAGTTGCTTTGATAGGTGCAATTGCTATGGCTCGTCAGTAATGAACATTACATTTTCTTTTTTTCGAAGAAAAAAGACAAATATTTGTCTTTTTTTATAGCGGAAAATTTCTCTCAGCCCTTTTTCACACCGTTTCTATATTTTTTTCACATTGTTTCCATATAGAAAGTGGAAATTTTCGTTCTATCCATTACCAATATTTTTCTGTCCCATACCTTTTATACGCGAGTTGAATCAACCAAATCGGTGAAATTGTTATTCATATTGAAATGAGTCGAGATTGATGAGGAGTTGGTTAATGATGCTCGAGCATGTACTTTTTTTGAGTGCCTATTTATTTTCTATCGGTATTTTTGGATTGATTACAAGTCGAAACATGGTTAGAGCACTTATGTGCCTTGAGCTTATTCTGAATGCGGTTAATCTAAATCTTGTAACATTTTCTCATTTATTTGATAGTCGTCAATTAAAGGGCGACATTTTTTCTATTTTTGTTATAACTATTGCAGCTGCTGAAGCAGCTATTGGACTGGCCATTGTTTCATCAATCCATCGTAACAGAAAATCAACTCGTATCAATCAATCCAATTTGTTAAATAAATAGTCATAATAATCGAAATAAAGAGAAATATTAATCTATCCTATCTATAGATAAAAAATTTTATAATTCAAGAACTTCAGTTAGTATGTACATGTATCAGTCATATGATCATGTTTCCTAAAACGTAGGAAATCAAAGTATCTTGGACCTTTCTCATGAGCAGATTTAGAAGTCGATTGAATATGAAAAAAAAAAGATTCTGATACTTTACTGATTCGTTTGGTATCTACAATAAATGATTTTTTTATTAATGATATACCAGATCGAAAATTGAAAACTCTCAAAAACTCAATAGACCCAATGTCGCACTCAGTAAAAATTTATGATACATGTATAGGATGTACTCAATGTGTACGAGCCTGCCCCACGGATGTGTTGGAAATGATACCTTGGGACGGATGTAAAGCTAAGCAAATAGCTTCGGCTCCAAGAACAGAGGACTGTGTAGGTTGTAAAAGATGCGAATCCGCCTGTCCAACGGATTTCTTGAGCGTTCGAGTTTATTTATGGTATGAAACAACTCGCAGCATGGGTCTAGCTTATTGATACGTTTTAAAAAAATTCGACTTGAATCCATTTGATTCCTCTTTACCGAGAAAAATCCGCACTCGACAAAAAAAATCGAGTGCGGATTTTTTTGGACAAAACCTATCTTGTCTTTACTACGAGTAATTTTCCTTGGTTAACAATAATTGTTGTTTTTCCGATATTCGCGGGTTTATTCATTTTCTTTCTGCCACATAGAGGGAATAAAGTGGTACGGTGGTATACAATTTCTATATGTTTATTAGAACTCCTTCTAACAACCTATGTTTTTTGTTATCATTTCAAATTGGACGATCCGTTAATTCAATTGGAGGAGAATTATAAATGGATAACCATTTTTGATTTTCACTGGAAACTGGGAGTTGATGGGCTTTCCATAGGACCCATTTTACTGACAGGATTCATCACTACTTTAGCTACCTTAGCGGCCTGGCCAGTTACTCGATATTCGCGATTGTTCTATTTCCTGATGTTGGCAATGTACAGCGGTCAAATAGGCTCATTTTCTTCTCGAGACCTTTTACTTTTTTTCCTAATGTGGGAGTTAGAATTAATTCCTGTTTACCTTCTTTTATCTATGTGGGGGGGGGGGAAACGCCTTTACTCAGCTACAAAGTTTATTTTGTACACAGCAGGAGGTTCCATTTTTCTCTTAATAGGAGTTCTGGGTATGGGCTTATATGGTTCCAATGAACCAACATTAAATTTGGAAACATTAGCTAATCAATCATATCCCCTAGCATTGGAAATAATATTCTATATTGGCTTTCTTATTGCTTATGCTGTCAAATTACCAATTATACCTCTGCATACATGGTTACCGGATACCCATGGAGAAGCACATTACAGTACATGTATGCTTCTAGCTGGAATCTTATTAAAAATGGGAGCATATGGGCTGATTCGGATCAATATGGAATTATTGCCTCATGCCCATTCTATATTTTCTCCTTGGTTGATTCTAGTAGGGGCTATTCAAATAATCTATGCAGCTTCAACCTCGCTTGGTCAACGCAATTTAAAAAGGAGAATAGCTTATTCTTCTATATCTCACATGGGTTTCACAATTATTGGAATTGGTTCTATAACTGATACAGGACTTAATGGAGCCCTTTTACAAATAATTTCTCATGGATTTATTGGTGCTGCACTTTTTTTCTTGGCAGGAACAAGTTACGATAGAATACGTCTTGTTTATCTCGACGAAATGGGGGGAATAGCTATCCCAATGCCTAAAATATTTACCATGTTCAGTAGTTTTTCAATGGCTTCTCTTGCATTGCCAGGAATGAGTGGTTTTGTTGCGGAGTTGGTAATATTTTTTGGAATAATTACCAGCCCACAATATCTTTTAATCCCCAAAATTGTAATTACTTTTGTAGTGGCTATTGGAATGATATTAACTCCTATTTATTCATTATCTATGTTACGGCAGATGTTCTATGGATACAAGCTATTCAATTGCAAAAAGTCTCATTTTTTCGATTCTGGACCACGAGAACTTTTTATTTCAATCTGTATCCTTTTACCTGTAATAGGTATTGGTATTTATCCAGATTTTGTTCTCTCGTTATCAGTTGACAAGGTAGAAACTATTTTATCTAATTATTTTTAATTAATTTAAATTAATTAAAAATAATTAGATAAAATATTATAAAAATAAAAATATAAATAAATGAAAAAAAAAAGTTTTCATGAATAATATGTAAAATGAAGTAAAAAAAAAAAACTCCTGTGATATTTAAAAGGAATTGCCGTAAATAAAAAAATGAAAAGAAAAAAACATCATGAATTAAAATAAAATCAAATACATCGGAAGTTTTTGAGAACCATTAAATTATAATTATAATTTAATGGTTCTCAAAAACTCGCAAAACTTTCGTTATATATGACATGGAACAGTGTTCTTATGTATTTATCAAGTCATTTTTTTCTTTAATTAGAGGTGAATGCACCATAACTATGCAGTCCTATTCCTAATAGATTTACTCCGAAATAACATATCCAAATAATAAGAAATCCAATCGAAGCTACAATTGCTGAATGCATATCCTGCAAACGTTGATTTGTTCTCGTATGTAAATAAATAGCGAATATGGTCCAAGTAATAAATGCCCAGGTTTCCTTGGGGTCCCAATTCCAATAAGATCCCCACGCCTCGTTCGCCCATACTGCTCCTGATAGAATACCTATGGTTAACAAAGTAAATCCTAGATTAATAATCCGATAACTCCAATGATCCAACTGTTGAGTCAATTGATATTTATGATAATTTTTAAATGAAAGAAAAGAAGTGTTTTGTAAAAAACTTTTTTTCTTTTTTAAAGGACGTACTTCGCTAAGTAAAAATGACTCAATTAAAAAAGAAAATGGATTCATTTTCTCCAAGATTTCTATGTTTTTTCGAAATGTAATAACTAAAAGAGATACTGATAATAAGGATCCGCACAAAAGGGCTCCATAACTTAATAACATCATACTTACGTGCATCATTAGCCATTGAGATTGTAGAGCGGGTACTAGTATTGCGGGTCGATGCATTTCATTTAAAATACCTGAAGTTGCAAAGGCTTGGCAAAAAATAGCACTTGGGGCCGTAATTGTGCTTAAATCATTTTGATGGTTCCATATTTTGGAAAACATATGAATAGTGGAGAAACCCCATGAAAGGAACATTAATGATTCATATAAATTACTTAACGGTAAATGTCTTGAATAAACCCAACGAGTAATTAATAAACCTGTTATGCAAAAAGAGGTAGTTATTATGCCCTTTTCTAACGAGTTACATAGTCCTATGATTCCAGGAACTAATAATTTTATTAAATGAACCGAAATCACAATTGAAATAATCGAAAAAGAGATGTGAGTTAATACATGTTCTAAAGCTATAGATATCATATAATAATGATTATATTCGTTAATGTAATTCAATAAATAAAAATAAAAAATACTTTCTTAGAATCAAATTAGGATAGAAGAAAAAAATGCAAAATCGAATTTTCTATAGGATCTAATCTATTGTGCTCTCTTTCTTTTTTTTTATTAGGGGGGTGCCGCCACTCGGACTCGAACCGAGATGCTCTAGCACTGCTTCCTAAGAGCAGCGTGTCTACCAATTTCACCATAGCGGCTTGGTCAAAATTATAATAGCACATATTCGATTTAATTGTCTAGATTGATGGAATCAATGCAATTTATTTTTGTAAACATTTGAATTGATGAATCCAACAAATTTTCAAATATAAATTTGAACGTTGAATAATACTTACCTTAGCTTTTGTATGGTCTTATGTTAAAAACGAAAGAAAAAGGAGTGGAGTATTTCACATATCATAAGTTAACCCGTTCCGGTTAGACTGAGATTATTACGACACCCTTCTCCTTATTGAATCGAATTAAGAATTTTTTTTTTCTGTTTCTGTTTTTTATGCCTTAATTCTTATTTTATTTATCTCTTTCATAAACAAATACAAAATGGAAAAAGAAAGACAGATTCTTTTTTAATGAAAAAAAAGAGTTTCAACCTGATATGATTTCAATCCTAGCGTACTTATACAACCTTTTAGAACCTTTAGATTAGAGTATTTTAAATATGAAATTTATCTCTAAGAAAATAGACATATATCCCCCTATATACATATATAGATTATAGGTAGATAAATAGGAATAGAATCCATATTGATCTATTTATAGATCAATATGGAGATTCCATCTAGATCCATAAAAAACAGAAAAAAATAAAACTTTTTAAAAAAGAGATAATACTTTTTCTAAAACCCCTTTAGACAGATAAATTTTCATTCTACATATCAAAATACCCCGGAAAATCCCGTTTATGTTTATATGGATTGAAAGTTGGAATTAATGTAAATTTTTCATTTTTTTTATAATAAGTCGTCGACTTTCTAATTCATAGAGTAAGATTTATTGCTTATTTTTTTGTAACACAAAAAAACTCTTTGAACGTCCAGTAGAAATGGATTTCGCTAAGGAAAAAGCCCTTTTTGCCTCCCAATATCCCCGTTTTTTCCAAATATTTCTACGAATACGTTTTTTTGATATAGAAGTACGTTTCTTTGGAACCGCCATTTCAAAGATGTTAGTTATTTTTCTTTTATAGTTATATGTGAAAGACATGTATTATTCAAAAAGGATTCTTTTTCTATATCTATATTTATTCCATACTGAATACTTCGTTCGTTTATATCTTAAAGATAGGCGCATATTCGAATAGAATATTCTTAAGAAAAAAAGAAATAGAAGAAAAGGGTATGTTTATTTAATAGAATGCAATCCTTTTCACATCTCTATTATATGGAATAATGCGAAAAGAAAGAAAAATTCGTATTCATTGGTACCTTGATATCTTTATATGGGTCCATGTCTATGGGATCCATTTAATTGAAGTGCAACCAATTCCCTTTTCTTATAAATAGAAAGAAAAAGATTCTAATTAATGTCTTAGTCCTATACTGTTGCCTTATATTTTTTAAGATAGAAAGGTTTAGATTAAGATAAGAACCCTTACCTATACTAAATGAAGAAAACGATAATAAAACACTTTTCTATTAATTGATCATTCTCGAGGATAAAGTACTTCTAGTCTAATTAGAATGAAATAAGACTAGAAATAAATTTCTTAAAGAATACATTTTTTTTTTGAAGCGGAAAGTCATTTTAGTAAAAATACATCTTAGTTCTATCTAAAATTATGAATACACTAGTCATAAGATTTCAAAAAAAAAAAAGAAAACACAGGTTTCTTTGATTAGGATAAAAAAAGCCAATCAATTAGTTTTACAATAAATTAGACAATGACTATGAATAAAATATGATTAAATTGCGCCGTCTTGGGTAGAGTCGAGTTTTTGTTGGATATCATGTCCCCGAATCATTCCCTTTTATGTTATTTTTTTCTTACTATAAATATAAAGAAAAGATATAAATCGGCATCTAACTATCTAACTAATAAACTAAGAGAATAGACAAGCGATTGAAAATTTCATACTCTCTCTTATTATATTATTTTATTAATTAATATAATATTAATATTTTAATTATTAAATAATAATAATTAACCCCATTTTTCAAATTAAAAAAATAACCAAGCAACGCGATTCCTCTATTTGTTTCTTTTTTTTTTATCTCACTATAGATGGATTCTATAGATTGATTCTTTTTATTTAATTCTTTTTATTTAATTATTGTTACTATTGTAAAGATAAGAGCTGGTGAGTCAGAAGCAATTAATAAGAAAAAAAATTGGATTTTCCTATGGAACGTACATACCCATATGCGTGGATCATACCTTTTATTCCACTCCCGGTTACTGTGTTAGTAGGATTAGGACTTCTATTTGTTCCGAATGCAACAAAAAATCTTCGCCGTATGTGGGCTTTTATTAGTGTTTTATTATTAAGCATAGCTTTACTTTTTTCGATCGATATATCCATTCAACAAATAAGGGGCAGCTCCGTTTGTCAATATCTATGGTCTTGGACCATAAATAATGATTTTTCTTTGGAGTTTGGCTACTTGATTGATTCGCTTACTTCTATTATGTTAATACTAATCACTACTGTTGGAATCATGGTTCTTATTTATAGTGATAATTACATGTCTCATGACCAAGGATATTTGAGATTTTTTGCGTATCTGAACTTTTTCAATGCTTCCATGCTTGGATTAGTTACTAGTTCCAATTTAATACAAATTTATATTTTTTGGGAACTTGTAGGAATGTGCTCTTATTTACTAATAGGTTTTTGGTTCACACGACCCATTGCAGCAAATGCTTGTCAAAAAGCCTTTGTAACTAATCGTGTAGGGGATTTTGGTTTATTATTAGGAATCTTAGGACTTTATTGGATAACGGGCAGTTTTGAATTTCGGGATTTATTCAAAATTTTCAATATCTTGGTCCATAATAATACAATAAATCTTTTTTTTGCAGCTCTGTGTGCCTCTCTATTATTTCTTGGTGCAATTGCGAAATCCGCACAATTCCCTCTTCATGTATGGTTGCCTGATGCAATGGAAGGTCCTACGCCTATCTCCGCTCTTATACATGCTGCGACTATGGTCGCAGCGGGAATTTTTCTTGTTGCTCGACTTTTTCCTCTTTTTATCGACTTACCATACATAATGTATTTTATTTCTTTGATAGGCATAATCACAGTATTATTAGGAGCTACTTTAGCTCTTGCGCAAAGAGACATTAAGAGAAGTTTGGCCTATTCGACAATGTCACAATTGGGTTATATTATGCTAGCTATGGGGATAGGTTCTTATCGAGCTGCTTTATTTCATTTGATTACTCATGCCTATTCGAAAGCATTATTGTTTTTGGGATCCGGATCCATTATTCATTCTATGGAACCCATAGTTGGATATTCGCCAGACAAAAGTCAGAACATGGTTCTTATGGGTGGTTTAACAAAATATGTGCCAATTACAAAAACCACTTTTTTATTAGGTACACTCTCTCTTTGTGGTATTCCACCTCTTGCTTGTTTTTGGTCGAAAGATGAAATTCTTAATGATAGCTGGTTATATTCACCAATTTTTGCGATAATAGCTTATTCCACAGCTGGTTTAACCGCATTTTATATGTTTCGAGTATATTTACTTACTTTTGATGGACATTTGCGCATTCATTTTACAAATTTGAATGGAGCTAAAAGCCGTTCACTCTATTCAATATCTATATGGGGAAAAGAAGAATCAAACTTGAATAATCCAAATTGTTTTTTATCAGAAATCAACAAAAATGATGAAAAGGTTTTCTTTTTTTCAAAAAAAACATATAAAATGGGTAATTATGCGAAAAACATAATGTTCTCTTTTAGTATTTATTTTGGTAATGAAATTCTTTTTCCATATCCACATGAATCGGACAGTACCATGTTATTATCAATATATGTATTGGGTCTGTTTACTTTGTTCGTTGGATTCATAGGAATTCCTTTGGATCAAGGAATCATTTATTTTGATATATTATCAAAATGGTTAACTCCATCAATAAACCTTTTGCATAAAAATTCACATTATTCTGTGGATTGGTATGAGTTTGCGATAAATGCCATTTTTTCAGTTAGTATAGCATTGTTTGGAATATTCATAGCGTCTTTTTTATATGGGTCTGTTTTTTCATCTTTTCGAAGTTTGGACTTAATTAATTCATTTGAAACAAAAGGCCAAAAAAGCATTTTTTTAGACCGAATTCTAAATGTAATATACAATTGGTCATATAATCGTGGTTATATAGACAACTTTTTCACACTCTATTTAACTAGAAATATAAGGAAGTTGTCCGAACTAACCCATTCTTTTGACAAACGGCTGATTGATGGAATTACCAACGGGGTTGGTGTTGCGAGTTTTTTTGTGGGAGAGGGAATAAAATACGTAGGAGGGGGGCGAATTTCTTCTTACTTGTTTGTGTATTTATCTTATGTATCAATCTTTTTAGTAGGAATTTACTACTTTTTTGTTTTGTGAATCAACCTTTGTAATTGTTCCACGATATGGTCCGTTGAAAAACGGATCATACCATTTAGGCAAGCATTTTTGTTCATTCTCATCATGGCACAATCGGATCCGTTTTTCAAGTACATCTATTGAAACAGACCCCTTCTCTATAGCTTCTATTCGATTTATTAACTCATTACTCAAGTTGTTTTTTTTTTTTTTATTTGTATAAACCCAATTATTATACAGGTCCTCTGGGGATCCTTTTTCTGTCGTGTATAAAGACATCTTTTTTTGTATTATTTCCTCAATAGTCGACAAACTGGGTGGATATGTAAAAGATATGATTTTTTTTCCATCACTTGGACATGTGTGAAAGAAATATTGTGACATTTTATTGCTTACAGCATTTTCAAATCGATCATTTTTTATATATCGTAATGGACGATTCCATCGCTTATAGTCGAAAAGAAGAGTTACAAGAGGTTTTTCAAACCAAAAGAGGTCTTTATCTTCCTCATCTTTAAGTATTTCCTTTCCATTCACTCGGATCTCTTCCGTTTCATCTAGTTTGTCCGGATCCTCCTGTTCTTCCGAACAAAGAGAAGGGTCTTCTTCGGTGGATCCCTCTTGTTCCTGTTTAGTCCCCTTCGTTTCGGAAGTCGTTTCTATTTCTACATCTGTTTCTTCCTCACTTTCCCCTCTTTCTTCCATTTCTGAGGTTTCTTTCAGTTTCTTAGTAACAATAGGCGATGGCATTCTGCCTAAATAGTAGACAGAGGTGATAAATAAGAGAATACTAAAGATTCGAGCCATAGAATTTCTCAATTCTGACACAAGGTACTTATTAGATCGAATAAGTACATTAGATTGAATAGAATGATTTTGCCGTATCCAGGATAATACCAATCCAACCCATTTCATGAATAAAATGTGACCAATTAACCAACCAACAAAACTACTTGTTACAAATAAGATCTTATTGTTGCATCGAAACAGATAAATGTTGACTAATCTGGCTAACGTTGA